ATATTATAGAGTATATAACTTCGATCATACGGATCAATTTCCAGTCGCATAGCTTCATAATAATTCTGTAAAGCTTCCGCATAATTTCCTTCAGATTGAGCTGACATCCGTTACGGTCGCCATTCAATTAAACGAACCTCCGTTCCAGAACCGTACGTGAGATTTTCATCTCATATGGCTCCTCCCTTAAATGTGCATAAAAGAGAATAATAGATGAAATCAAAAAAGATGAAAATATTCTCATTATGGACTGAGCAGAGCTAGTGTTTTTACAAGAAATCGCTAGCGAACCCTGCTGCAAGAGATCTTTTCTTAACATCAAACGTGTTGGGACTAGATAGAAATGCGAACTCCAACAATTTCTTTGTTTTCAACGCCCCTTAATTTCCAGGAATTAGTCACTTCAACAACCTTCGATGGTTATATTGGTCTCCAAGAGATGGATGTTTGTTGTCCCAACCATTCTTTTAGTCCCGAGCCCAATAAATAAGGAAGGGGATAATTTCTAACAAGGTTTTCATGGTGTTGATTCCTAGGTGTAGTGTTTCTTCCCTTATGCTGTCCGTTGGTACTAGTGGAGTAGGAGTGCCCCATAATACAGAACCTCTAGGTGTAACCTTTCGCTGAATACTAGAATCGCAAATTGAAACATAGCATCTGAGGTTGCATTAATCGAGGATACACGACAGAAGGGATTGTTCTATTTCCAAACTTCACCTTCAACAAGCGTAGATTTCTTTCAAAAAATTTCCCAAATCATGCGTCTTTTTCGTAAGACCGGGAGAAATGAAAAAGAATCAAATCACACCATCTCTGTAATAGGTAAATGCCTCTTTTTCTCCTGAAGTTGTCGGAATTATTTGCAATAAGATATTGGCTAAAATTGAAAAGGTCTTATCAATAAAATTTCCATTTATCCGTGATCTAGACATAGCTAGCCACCCATTCTATAATTCTTCTCATTCCCTCTCGCGGGAAAATGATCCCACAAAGAAAAGAATTGTACAGTACGAAATAACATAAAAACAGATTGGTTTGAAAAAAAATTATGTGTCTTCTATTTATTTATTAATATTGGAATTGTTCCTTATTTGACAGGAATCACTATGAAATATTTCAATCCGATTCGGTTTCATCCTAATGTAGTAGTATACCAACGAATGTCCGATTTCATTATTTCATTGAAGTTACAGATTTGAGTAACTCGAGAAATTTTGATTGTATTATCATACAAAAAAGAAAAAGATCGACCAATCATTCTATGATGAAAATAGAATAACCGCCTCTTTTTATGTTGAGTACATAACAGGTATACAACCCACTATACAAAACAAAATCTTTTATGAATCTCGAATAGAGAGGGGGGGAGTTTGTTGTTGCGAACTCTCAAACCGGAAATCGGTTTGAGAATTTGTAGGGTATGGAATCGTAGTCTATGTAGAATTATGATAGAAAGGTAGCCATTAACCCTAGCCTAAAAAATCTAGACCTACCAACCAGTTGATTCGTTCTAATTCATCAATTTAATCGATTCTAACATAGTAGGAGTCATTTTTGCAAACCCGAATACCTCGTTTTTAATTTAAACAAATTTTTCGTAAGAAAATTATTTTTTCTTTATCTTGGAACCTCGAAAGAAAGATCTTTCTTTACTTTGATGAAAAATTTTCTATTTTTATTTGTTTGTAATATATAACTAACACTGGATTGTTCGTACCTATCCAATAATCTAGAATGGAATATGAATAACTCGTTATTCGCTGGGTTTTTGATACATAATCATTATGCATTATGTAGGAGAGATGGCCGAGCGGTTCAAGGCGTAGCATTGGAACTGCTATGTAGGCTTTTGTTTACCGAGGGTTCGAATCCCTCTCTTTCCGTATATTCACTTAATAGACCCTAACCAGATAAAATAGCAACGAAGATCTTTATTCCACCAGTTAGGCCGTGATATAGAGTCTCTATTCCGAATTGCTAAACTAGGAAAAATACCGGAAAGGGTATGAAAATAGCCCCAAAATTGGGACCTAACCCATATTTTTCTTACTGAACCTTAGGTTAATTTGATGAAAGGGAAGAAAATCGACCAAACTTTTTTAATTTTTTCAATGTTAGGTTTAAGTCTGACGAGAATAATATTCTACGACCAGCAATTCATTTATTTTCAAACCGACCCATTTACTATCTATTATTTGGTTGACTAATCCTTTATATTGGAATGGGTGAAGGGTCAAATGGTTTGGTACTTCCACATGGGGGGAAGAGTTGAGAGAATTTTGAATCAGAGTTTTGGATTGTTGTTCATCCTTCCCCGTAATAATATCTCGGGGTTTGCAGCGATAACTTGGTATATCTACTATACGCCCATTCACTAAAACATGTCTATGGTTAACTAATTGGCGGGCTGCGGGAATAGTCGAAGCCATACCTAATCGAAAAAGGATGTTATCCAAGCGCATTTCAAGTAATTGAAGTAAAACTTGACCGGTCGACCCTT